ACAAAAATTCTATTGTATCCACTTTGGCTAGAGAATCCATTTTGGATAGATCTATATACTTAATCTAGATATACAAGATTTCAAATTCAATAAAATAAAAAAGAAGATTCAAAAACTCAAATATTTCTATTCTTGTTCTTGGATTGGATCCACAATTAATCCTATGGATCCTTAGGATTGGTGTAGTTCTTTTATATCTTCTAGTTTCCCTGGATAGAGCTACGTATCAAAACCCCTTTTTACCCATCCTGTATATTGTCCTTTTCATTTTGTGTCGCAATCGAAACTTTACTTAATTATTTGATTAGTTATTAGACGAGATTTTATAAAAAAAGTTCTTACTTATTAGTAGATACGAAATTAGGAGAGAATAAATATTTCGTTTTTTTTTTTCAATACTTAATTAGTTAATAATCCTAGTGATTCTAGTTCTATGTTTATTCTGATAAGAAATAGGATATTAACAAAGTTTATTCTGATAAGAAATAGGATATTAACAAAAATTCTTTTTCATCGAATGACTATTCATTTATTGTATTTTCATGTAAATAAAATAGGGGGCAAAAAACTCTATGGAAAAATGGCAGTTCAATTCGATGTTGTCTAACAAGGAGTTAGAATTAGAACACAGGTGTGGATTAAGTAATCGTAGTCCTATTGATGAACATATCAGTGAAAGTGAAGATTCGAATCGCAATGATAGACATCATCATAGTCGGAGTTATAGTGACAGTTCTACTTACAGTAATGTGGATCATTTCTTTGGTGTCAAGGACATTGGGAATTTCATCTCTGATGACACTTTTATAGTTAGGGATAAGAATGGGGACAGCTATTCCATATATTTTGATATTGAAAATAAGCTTTTTGAGATTAACAAGGACCATTCTTTTCTGAGTGAACTCGAAAAACCTTTGTCTAGTTATCCGAATTCTGATTATCTCAATAATGGATCGAATAGTGACGACCCTTACTACGATCGTTACATATATGATACTCAATATAGTTGGAATAATCATATTAATAGTTGTATTGACAGTTATCTTGATTCTCAACTACGCATTGATGCTTACATTGTAAGTAGTAGTGACAATTATAGTGACAGTTATATTTATCGTTCCATTTATGGTGAAAATAGAAATAGTAGTGAAAGCGAGAGTTCCAGTATAAAGAACGCGGGTGATTTAACTATAAGAGAAAGTTATAATAATCTTGATGTAACGCAAAAATACAGGCATTTGTGGGTTCAATGCGAAAAGTGTTATGGATTAAATTATAAAAAAATTTTGAAGTCAAAAATGAATATTTGTGAACAATGTGGATATTATTTGAAAATGAGTAGTTCAGATAGAATAGAATTTTTGATTGATCCAGGCACTTGGGATCCTATGGATGAAGACATGGTCTCTCTGGATCCCATTGAATTTCATTCGGAGGAGGAGCCTTATAAAGATCGTATTGATTCTTATCAAAGAAAAACAGGGTTAACTGAGGCTGTTCAAACAGGTATAGGCCAACTAGATGGTATTCCCGTCGCAATTGGGGTTATGGATTTTCAGTTTATGGGGGGTAGTATGGGATCTGTAGTCGGGGAGAAAATTACCCGTTTGATCGAGTATGCTACCAAAAAATTTATACCTCTTATTATAGTGTGTGCTTCTGGGGGTGCACGTATGCAAGAAGGAAGTTTGAGCTTGATGCAAATGGCTAAAATCTCTTCTGCTTTATACGATTATCAATCAAATAAAAAACTATTTTATGTACCAATTCTTACATCTCCGACTACGGGTGGGGTGACAGCGAGTTTTGGTATGTTGGGGGATATCATTATTGCCGAACCCAACGCCTACATTGCATTTGCGGGTAAAAGAGTAATTGAACAAACATTGAATAAAACAGTACCCGAAGGGTCACAAGCGGCCGAATATTTATTCCAGAAGGGCTTATTCGATCTAATTGTACCACGTAATCTTTTAAAAAGCGTTCTGAGTGAGTTATTTCAACTTCACGCTTTCTTTCCTTTGAATAAAAATTCAAAGACTATTCAGTTTAATTAGTTTTACACGTAGTTAGTTTATCAGAATCAAAGTAAAAATAAGAAGAATGGAGTTTTCTTTGGTGACCTCAAATCTATAAAATTGAATTCTAGAAAGAATCGCAAGTTGCATCTAATTTTTGAATTTTTATTTTTTTTGTTTACTTTGATTCATGATTACGAATCAGCGAGCCTCTATAAAAATAAAAGAATGCATTTTTGCTTTTGTGAAATTAGGCGAAGTTCCTTCTTACGTGGGTATTCTATAATTAATTAAAATGAAAGTTTCATAATTACAATAATAGTAATTCGAATCGAATTACTAAGAATTTTCATTCTATAATTAAAAATGAAAAATTATTACAAGATATCTTTCTAACAATAGAAACTATATAATAATAACAGGTACAAATAGTAAATTTAATCGAGGTATTCATTCTATGATAACTTTCAACTTTCCCTCTATTTTTGTGCCTTTAGTAGGCCTAGTATTTCCGGCCATGGCAATGGCTTCTTTATTTCTTTATGTTCAAAAAAACAAGATTGTTTAGATCTAATAGGACTCAATCTCATTTTTTTTTTTTGAACTTAGATAAAAAAATATCTATTTATTTGAGTCTGGTATAACATAGGGTTTCGGCTGAACAGAAATCGACTATATAGAAATGAAAGAGTTCTTATACATACCGAAAATGATATATGATATATGAGTCAATTTATTTTAGCTATTTTCCACTAGAATAAGGATTGGCGGATGTCTGAAATGGAAAGTCTATGTAGTAATATGTCTGCCACTATCCTTAGTAGGGCCATAAAGTGAAGAGACATTTTTCCATCTAACCCGTTTTATGAATTATTCCTAAGGGGGTTCATATCAAAATAGTGCTAGTTGATGAGAGTTATTTCGGCAACAAAAAAAGTAAAGTCAAATTCATTGGGCTATGCTTTCAATTCCAATAAACTGAAATCAGATCAAGTATGAGTTGGCGATCAGAACATATATGGATAGAACTTATAAAGGGGTCTCGAAAAATAAGTAATTTTTTCTGGGCCATTATACTTTTTTTAGGTTCATTAGGCTTCTTATTGGTTGGAACTTCCAGTTATCTTGATAAAAATTTGATATCTTTTTTTCCGTCTCAACAAATCATTTTTTTTCCACAAGGGCTCGTAATGTCTTTTTATGGGGTCGCGGGTCTTTTTATTAGCGCCTATTTATGGTGTACAATTTCGTGGAATGTAGGTAGTGGTTATGATCGATTCGATAGAAAAGAAGGAATAGTTTGTATTTTTCGTTGGGGATTTCCTGGAAAAAACCGTCGTGTCTTCCTCCGATTTCTAATAAAAGATATTCAGTCTGTGCGAGTAGAAGTTAAAGAGGGTATTTATGCTCGTCGTGTTCTTTATATGGAAATCCGAGGCCAGGGGGCCATTCCCTTGACGCGTACAGATGAGAATTTTACGCCACGAGAAATTGAACAAAAAGCGGCTGAATTGGCCTATTTTTTGCGTGTCCCAATTGAAGTTTTTTGAGAAATAAAATAAAGAATTAATGCTTTATCAACAGTAAAGAAAAAGTAACGAACCCTCTTTGTTCTCTAATATAACTTCACTGAAGTTTCTTCAGAACGTTGATTTGAGTCAAAGCAGCGGCGGACGTAACAACCCTAAAACGAAACTCTTTTTGGGGGTTTTTATGCATATGGAAATAGACTCAATTCAGCAACAAAACAAGTAACGAATCAAAATATTGGAATTGATACTTTAGATCCAGATGAATCATATCTTGTTTTGTCAATTTTTTATTTTACCGTATCTTTATTATCCTTTTCTTTTTTTTGTGCTATTTGATTACCAAACAATTGGGTCGCTTATAGCAATACCTATTACTGGATTTTTTGATATATAAGTTTAAGTTATTCTTTCGCGCATTCATCGAAAGGCGGTACTTTTTTCGAATTTGACTTTGACCAATTGAGATATCTGGAAATAAGGTTTTGTATTATTTCTTTTTTAATTCTATTGCTTCATTTGAATTCGAAGTGGATTTTTATTCTCTATTTTTATTTTTTATATTTATAGATTCAAGGACTAATCTCGGAATCCCCCCAAAACAGTGAATAGACTCCTAGACTCAACGCCTTGCAATAGAACTTATGCTTCATAGAAATATTAGATTGCATAGAGTCGGCGAATGAGGTAAGTTCATTCACAATTCACAAATTAAAATGGCACAAAAGAAAGCATTTACTCCTCTTATATATCTTGCATCTGTAGTAGTTTTGCCCTGGTGGATTTCTAATAAAAGTCTGGAATCTTGGGTTATTTATTGGTGGAATACTAACCAATCCGAAACTTTTTTGAATGATATTCAAGAGAAGAATATTCTAGAAAAATTTATAGAATTAGAAGAACTAGTCCTCTTGGACGAAATGATCAAGGAATACTCGGAGACACATATACAAAAGCTTCGTATAGGAATGCACAAAGAAACGATCCAATTAATCAAGATATACAACGAGGATTTTATCCATACGATTTTGCATTTCTCGACAAATATAATCTCTTTCATTATTCTAAGTGGTTATTCTATTCTGGGTAATGAAGAACTCGTTATTCTTAACTCTTGGGCTCAAGAATTCTTATATAACCTAAGCGATACAATAAAAGCTTTTTCTATTCTTTTATTAACTGATTTATGTATCGGATTTCATTCCCCCCATGGGTGGGAACTAATGATTGGTTCCGTTTACCAAGATTTTGGATTTGTTCATAACGATCAAATTATATCTGGTCTTGTTTCTACCTTTCCAGTTATTCTAGATACAATTTTTAAATATTGGATTTTCCGCTATTTAAATCGGCTATCTCCGTCACTTGTAGTGATTTATCATTCAATGAATGATTGACAAATAATCCACGCAGATTAATCCAATTCGAATCTTTGTTACTTTGGAGTTGTACA